TTCTAGCCGGAATCTTATTAAAAATGGGAGCGTATGGATTAGTTCGAATCAATATGGAATTATTTCCTCATGCTCATTCTCTATTTTCTCCTTGGTTAATAATAGTGGGCGCAGTACAAATAATCTATGCAGCTTCAACATCTCTTGGTCAACGAAATTTAAAAAAAAGAATAGCCTATTCCTCTGTATCTCATATGGGTTTTATAATTATAGGAATTGGTTCTATCACAGATATGGGGCTCAACGGAGCCCTTTTACAAATAATCTCTCATGGATTTATCGGTGCTGCGCTTTTTTTCTTGGCTGGAACAACTTATGATAGAATACGTCTTCTTTATCTTGACGAAATGGGTGGAATAGCTATCCCAATGCCAAAAATGTTCACGATATTCAGTAGCTTTTCGATGGCCTCCCTCGCATTACCAGGTATGAGTGGTTTTGTTGCCGAATTAATAGTCTTTTTTGGACTAATTACTAGTCCAAAATTTCTTTTAATGACAAAAATCCTAATTACTTTTGTAATGGCAATTGGAATTATATTAACCCCTATTTATTTATTATCTATGTTACGCCAGATGTTCTATGGATACAAGATATTTAATGGCCCAAACTTTTATTTTTTTGATTCTGGGCCGCGAGAGTTATTTCTTTCGATCTCCTTTTTTTTACCCGTACTAGGTATTGGTATGTACCCCGATTTCGTTCTTTCACTATCAGTTGAAAAGGTTGAAGTTATCCTATCTAATTCTTTTTTTAGATAGTTTTTTTATAAATAAAAAATGAAAAAAATCTTATCATTTATAAAAAGGTTCGTTGTACAATGACAAAAAGAACGCTTTTTCTTCTCTTGTGTTAAGTAAAAAAACTTTGTGTGAACTAGGGAGAGCCTCGCGAATCAAAGTAACGGGTCTCTCCCTAGTTCACACAAAGTTTGATATGCGTTATATGCTTTTCTATTCCTATTGGTAAGTGGTAAGAACTCCTTTTTGAATTTAATTAGATGTTAATGTAAATGAACCATAACTATGTAATCCTATTCCTAATAGATTTACTCCAAAATAGCATATCCAAATTATAAAAAATCCAATAAACGCTACAATTGCTGAATTTGTACCCTTCAATTTTAGATTTGTTTGAGTATGTAAATAAATTGCAAATATGATCCAAGTAATAAAAGCCCAAGTTTCTTTTGGGTCCCAACTCCAATAGGACCCCCATGCTTCATTAGCCCATACTGCTCCAGAAAGAATTCCTATCGTTAAAAAGAGAAATCCTAGACTAATAACCCGATAACTCCAATAATCCAATTGTTGAATCAATTGCGACTTATAATAATTCCTTGGAGAAAAAAAAGAAGTTTTTTTTAAAATATTTTTTTCTTCATTCATGTATTCGACTTTATCAAGGAAAAATGACTTATTTAAATTTAATAAATGATTACTCGTAGAAAAAAATTTTCTATTTTTTCGAACTGTAATGACTAGAAGTGATACTGATAATAATGATCCACATAAAAGGGCCACATATCCCAATATCATCATACTTACGTGCATTATTAACCACTCGGATTGAAGAGCAGGTACTAATATAGTGGATTCATGTATTTCAGTTAAAAGGCCTGAGGTAGCAAAGCCCTGGGAAAAAATAGCACTTGGACCTATTATTGTGCTTAGAATATTTTGATTTTTTTTGAAATACGGAACTATATAAATAAAGGAAAAACTCCATGAAAGAAAGATTAACGATTCATTTAAATCACTTAGTGGAAAATGTTTCGAATAAATCCAACGAGAAATTAATAATCCTGTTATACACAAAAAAGTCGTTATCATGCCCTTTTCGGATGAATCATATAGTTTTACGATTTCATCGACAAAAAAGGTTATCAAATGAATTGTAATTAGAATTGAAACAGTCGAAAAAGAAATATGAGTTAATATATGCTCTAAAGTTGAAAATATCATAAAAAGAGTTCCTTAATTATAAAATCGAAATCGGCAATTGAATTCATTATTCATTATAGGATCTATTTTCTTTTTTTAGGAAATGACATGCCGCCACTCGGACTCGAACCGAGATGCTCTAGCACTGCTTCCTAAGAGCAGCGTGTCTACCAATTTCACCATAGCGGCTTGTCTTGACCTCATAATAGCCTATAAATAAGCAATCGTCTAGATTTAAGAATTCAATTGGGTGCAATATTTTCAGGAAAGATTCAAATCAATGAATAAAATCTGTTCAAATATGTCCTTGAACGTTCATTATTTTAGTTTAGGGTTTTAGTTTTATTGTGTATTTGAGAATCTTCTTTACTTGAATTCTTGTAAAACCAAAAAGTCTTACTATCAATTAAGGGATAGAACCTTTCCTCTAAAAAACATTTTTTAAATTAAATGTTTTTGATTTATTTAATTTTAAAAAGTACAACCAAAAAATAAGTTTTATCAATGAACAAAAAACCTATTTTAGATTATTCAAAATTCACACATATTTATCCATAAAATTTACACTAAGTGTTTTTGCGTGAATTGATGGCCAGAGATATATGGGCTCTATTCTATATAAGAATTTACAGAAAATCCAAAAGAAAAGTAAGAAAGTTGTGCAAAAAAAAATCTTTTATAGTACAAATAAGTTGCTGGGGGAAATAAGACTCCTATTCTGGAAAGAAAATATATTAAAAAGAAAGTGAGTATCTTGTGTTTTTTTGTTAAAAAAAAAAGACTTTGTTTAAATTCGGTTTAAAGTAAAAGTAAAACAGAAGAATTCCATTTCCTATGAATTAATTCAACAGGAAATGGAATTTGAGAATTGTCTTTTTGAAACGGAAGAATTTAATTTTTAAGTCAGGTCAATTTAGATTTTTATAAGGTGTTCTGTTTTATTTCTTAATAACTTATTTTTTTATTTTATTTGTTTGTCGCACAAAAAAACTTTTTGAAATCCCGGTAGAAAGAGATTTCCCTAAAGAAAACGCTTTTAACGCTGACCAATAGCCTTTCCTTTTCCAAAAATTTTTACGAATACGCTTTTTTGATGCAGAAGTACGTTTTTTTGGAACTGCCATTTAAATAAAAATTAAGAGATTACTCATTGGTATAGCTGGATGTGAAAGACATCTATTGTTTAAAAAAATCTGCGCTTTTCTAGATAATTTTTTTTCTAAAATTCTAAAAGAATGGAATATGAACGATATGGTAAAATCGCATAAAATTTTTCTAAAAAATAAAAAACAAGAAGAATATTTTTAGTTTTTAGTAACTTGTCAAAATTTGACTTGCATTTTCAAATTCGAAGGAGACTCATAATTAATCTTTGTCTTTTATATGATTTGACCAATTGTAACTTCTTGATTTGAATATTTGAAATATTTAGAAGAAATTCAGAAAGAGAAAGAATAAGTAAAAAGAAAGAAAAATGAAAAATTTTTCTTTTTTATATTTAAGTTAGGTTAAGCTTAGTGCATATTTTCATTTTTTTATTGACTCCTTTCAAAAGAAGTAAGGTCCGATAAATCGGAAAAATTTAATTACGAATTTCAATTTTTTTATGCAACAGACATATCAATATGGGTGGATTTTACCTTTTGTTCCACTTCCAATTCCTATGTTAATAGGAGTGGGACTTCTTCTTTTTCCGACAGCAACGAAAAATCTTCGTCGTATGTGGGCTTTTCCAAGTATCTTATTGTTAAGTATAGTCATGATTTTTTCAATTAATCTGTCTATTCAGCAAATAAATAGCAGTTCTATCCACCAATATGTATGGTCTTGGACACTCGATAATGATTTTTCTTTAGAATTTGGCTGCTTGATCGATCCACTTACTTCTATTATGTCAATGTTAATCACTACTGTTGGAATCATGGTTCTTATTTATAGTGATAATTATATGGCTCACGATCAAGGATACTTGAGATTTTTTGCTTATATGAGTTTTTTCAGTACTTCCATGTTGGGATTAGTTACTAGTTCAAATTTGATACAAATTTATTTTTTTTGGGAATTAGTTGGAATGTGTTCCTATCTATTAATAGGGTTTTGGTTTACGCGACCTCCTGCAGCAAATGCTTGTCAAAAAGCATTTGTAACTAATCGTGTAGGGGATTTTGGTTTATTATTAGGAATTTTAGGGTTTTATTGTATAACAGGTAGTTTTGAATTTCAGGATTTATTCGAAATACTCAATAACTTGATTTATAATAATGAAGTCAACTTTTCCTTTGTTATTTTGTGTGCTGCTTTATTATTTACCGGTGCAGTTGCTAAATCTGCACAATTTCCCCTTCATGTGTGGTTACCCGATGCTATGGAGGGACCCACTCCTATTTCGGCTCTTATACACGCTGCTACTATGGTAGCAGCGGGGATCTTTCTTGTAGCTCGCCTTCTCCCTCTTTTCATGGTTATACCCTATATAATGAATTTAATCTCGTTGATAGGCATAATCACATTATTATTAGGAGCTACTTTAGCTCTTGCTCAAAAAGACATTAAAAGGGGTTTAGCCTATTCGACAATGTCTCAATTGGGTTATATGATGTTAGCTCTAGGAATGGGGTCTTATCGAAGTGCTTTATTTCATTTGATTACTCATGCTTATTCCAAAGCATTATTATTTTTAGGGTCTGGGTCCATTATTCATTCAATAGAAACTGTTGTTGGCTATTCTCCGGATAAAAGTCAGAATATGGTTTTTATGGGTGGTTTAACAAAACATGTACCGATTACTAAAACCTCTTTTTTATTAGGTACACTTTCTCTTTGTGGTATTCCGCCTCTTGCTTGTTTTTGGTCAAAAGATGAAATTCTTAATGATAGTTGGTTGTATTCGCCAATTTTCGCAATAATAGCTTGGGCTACCGCAGGATTAACCGCATTTTATATGTTTCGCATCTATTTACTTACGTTTGAAGGTCATTTAAATGTTCATTTTCAAAATTATAGTGGCAATCAAAATACTTCTTTCTATTCCATATCTCTATGGGGTAAGGGGTCTTC